ACTGCTTAGCAACAGTCGGACAAGTGGGTAATGTTGGAGTGAACCAGAAAAACTTGGGTAGAGCCGGATCTAAGCGTTGGCTAGGTAAGCGTCCTGTAGTAAGAGGAGTAGTTATGAACCCTGTAGACCATCCCCATGGGGGTGGTGAAGGGAGGGCCCCAATTGGTAGAAAAAAACCCACAACCCCTTGGGGTTATCCTGCGCTTGGAAGAAGAAGTAGAAAAAGGAATAAATATAGTGATAGTTTGATTCTTCGTCGTCGTAGTAAATAGGAGAATATTGAAAATCGAATATGTTTCTTTGTCTTTACAAAAAGATAGGAGTAATTAGCTGTGACACGTTCACTAAAAAAAAATCCTTTTGTAGCTAATCATTTATTGGGAAAAATTGAGAAGCTCAACATAAGGGCAGAAAAAGAAATAATCGTAACTTGGTCCCGGGCATCTACCATTATACCCATAATGATCGGCCATACAATCGCTATTCATAATGGAAAAGAACATTTGCCTATTTATATAACAGATAGTATGGTAGGTCACAAATTGGGAGAATTCGCACCTACTTTGAATTTCCGGGGACATGCGAGAAATGATAAAAAATCTCGTCGTTAATATTAATAAAGTAAATTATGGGTGCTCATCGTTTATTGATGGGAGGTGAACCTTATGAAAAAGCTGGTACCAGAGGTAGAAGTATATGCTTTAGGTCAACATATATGTATGTCTGCCCACAAGGCGCGAAGAGTAGTTGATCAGATTCGGGGGCGCCCCTATGATGAAACACTTATGATACTAGAACTCATGCCTTATCGAGCATGTTATCCCATTTTTAAATTAGTTTATTCTGCGGCAGCAAATGCTATTAACAATATGGGTTTCGAGAAAACGGCTTTAATTATTAGTCAAGTCGAAGTTAACGAGGGTACTATCGTGAAAAAGTTAAAACCTCGAGCTAGAGGGCGTAGTTATCCAATAAAAAGGCCTACCTGTCATATAACTATTGTATTGCAAGATATATCAAAAGATAAAAGATTTTTTATATGGTTAAAAAAAAAAGGATGGATATATAAAGAAAAGTATATAACTATTGAAGAGAGGTATCAATATATGCTACATAACCTGCTAAATCAGGGCAGAATGATATGGGCTAATGACGGGTGCGAGGTCATATGATATGGGACAAAAAATAAACCCACTTGGTTTCAGGCTTGGTACAACCCAAAGCCACCATTCCCTTTGGTTTGCACAACCAAAAAATTATTCTGAGGGTCTCCAGGAAGATAAAAAAATAAGGGATTGTATCAAGGATTATGTACAAAAAAATATGAAAATATCCTCTGGTGTCGAGGGAATTGCACGTATAGAGATTCAAAAAAGAATCGATCTGATCCAAGTCATAATATATATGGGGTTCCCAAAATTGTTAATAGAGGGTAAATCGCGAGGAATTGAAGAATTACAGAGCAATGTACAAAAAAGATTTCATTCTGTAAACCGAAAACTCAACATTGCTATCACAAGAATTGCAAAACCCTATGGACACCCAAATATTCTTGCAGAATTTATAGCCGGACAATTAAAAAATCGAGTTTCTTTTCGAAAGGCAATAAAAAAAGCTATTGAATTAACTGAACAAGCGGATACAAAAGGAATTCAAGTCCAAATTGCAGGGCGGATCGACGGAAAAGAAATTGCACGTGTCGAATGGATTAGAGAAGGTAGGGTTCCCCTACAAACCATTCGAGCTAAAATTGATTATTGTTCCTATACAGTTCGAACTATTTATGGGGCTTTAGGTATAAAAATTTGGATATTTACAGACGAGGAGTAATGTAATGGTCCTTTGGTTATCTTTACATTCTATCCAATAGGTTTTTGGATGGGACAAAAAAGCGCAAACTCCGTCATTATTTTTTCGTTCAATTAAAAAAGAGCAATTCTAATTCTTCTAATTTGGATTCTAATTCTATAGGGTTGAATAAAAATTTGATTGACCATTTTACTTGGTATAATTGCTATGCTTAGTGTGTGACTCGTTGGTTTTTTTATTTTTTATTTAGGGTTAAAGGGGGACCAGCCTGAAGTATTAACTAAATAATTGATAGAACTAATAACCAACTCATCGCTTCGTATTATCTGAATCCACGGAATCAGTCATTATATGATGTATCAATCATATTGTTGTAGCAACTGAAATCTTTTTTTTTCAAGATTTTTACATAACATAAAAGAGAAATAAACCAGATCAGAAATCATAAAGTTGTGAAGAAAAAATAAAAAGGATATGGATAAATGGAAGGGCGAGAGAAAGAAAAAAAAAGAGAATATCAATGATATATGATTCCAATATGATGTGATGTATGGTCTATGAATAATCCCATAAAAAAAGGCAATGTAATAAAGCATAAAAAAGTATTCGTCCATAATTATTAATTAGATGTATCTAATTAATAAGAAAAAAAATGAAAGAGCGCCGAGCCAATAAAGACTGAGGAGATTGGCTCAGGAACAAGAGCTCTATTGCAAAGTTTGGGCCTAACCATTAATCGAGAAGCCATGGGAACGACAGAACCTGTGACTCCATAAGATTCTATTGAAACGAATCCTAATGATTCATTGGGCGGGATGGCGGAACGAACCAAAAACCAATTCATTTAGTCTTAGTCTGAGAGGTCATCGGATGACCCTCCGAATGAAACAGATATTGAAAGAGTAAATATTCGCCCGCGAAAGCTTAGTGAATTACCAAGTTTTGGACGATTCAATCAAGTTCAAAATTTCTTAATTATATTCAAATTGAAAAATGAAAATATAATAGAAATTTACTTCGAATTTTAGATACATAGACAAGCAAAATAGAACAATTCCTACGTGACAGATTCGATCTCAAAAAATCCCCAGATTCCGTGTATTAGTCATTAAATATATTATTTTATTATTATGAAATATCTATCTGGAATTTTTTTTATCGTTTCATTCGCGAGGAGCTGGATGAGAAGAAACTCTCATGTCCGGTTCTGCAGTAGAGATGGTATTGAGAAACAGCCATCAACTATAACCCCAAAAGAACCAGATTCCGTAAACAACATAGAGGAAGAATGAAGGGAATATCTTATCGAGGCAATCGTATTTGTTTCGGCAGATACGCTCTTCAGGCACTTGAACCTGCTTGGATTACATCTAGACAAATAGAAGCGGGGCGAAAATCAATGACACGATATGCGCGTCGTGGTGGAAAAATATGGATACGTATATTTCCCGACAAACCAGTTACAGTAAGACCTACCGAAACGCGTATGGGTTCGGGGAAAGGATCTCCCGAATTTTGGGTATCCGTCGTTAAACCCGGTCGAATACTTTATGAAATGGGTGGAGTATCAGAAATTGTAGCCAGAGAAGCTATTTCAATAGCTGCGTCCAAAATGCCTATACGAACTCAATTCGTTATTGCAGGATAGTAATGTGTAACCAAAAGAAAGGGCCCTTTATGATGAAAAAAAACCAAGGTTTTTTTTTGATTTTTTATTTCTGAACAAACAATATTTCTTCTTCTTTTTTTTCATGCAAAGGGCGAAGAAAAAAATGATTCAACCTCAAACCCATTTAAATGTAGCAGACAACAGCGGGGCTAAAGAATTAATGTGTATTCGAATCATAGGAGCTAGTAATCGACGATATGCTCATATTGGTGACGTTATTGTTGCTGTAATCAAAGAGGCAGTGCCCCATATGCCTCTACAAAGATCAGAAGTGATCAGAGCTGTAATTGTACGTACATGTAAAGAACTCAAACGGGACAACGGTATGATAATACAATATGATGACAATGCAGCAGTTGTCATTGATCAAGAAGGAAATCCTAAAGGAACTCGAGTTTTTGGTGCGATCGCTCGAGAATTAAGACAGTTGAATTTTACAAAAATAGTTTCATTAGCACCTGAGGTATTATAAATACAAATAGACGAGACTATGATCTAGTAGGGGATCTGAAAAATATTCAACTAAAATAACTTTGTAGAATTTATTAGTAGATTGTGTCTCATGCATATACCTTTAGTAATTCATAAATAAAAAAAAGCAGAACATGTAGATTAGATAAAAATTTGGAGGCACTAATAATTATAGTTCATCATGGGTAGGGACACTATTGCAGACCTAATAACGGCTATACGAAATGCTGACATGGATAAAAAAGGAACGGTTCGAGTCGCAGCTACGAATATTACCGAAACCATTGTTAAAATACTTCTACGCGAAGGCTTTATTGAAAATGTGAGAAAACATCGAGAAAGAAATAAAAATTTCTTAGTTTCAACTCTACGACATAGAAGAAATAGGAAAGGACCCTATAGAACTATTTTAAAACGGATCAGTCGACCCGGCCTACGAATCTATTCCAACTATCAACGAATTCCTAGGATTTTAGGAGGGATGGGGATTGTAATTCTTTCTACTTCTCGAGGTATAATGACAGATCGAGAGGCTCGACTAGAGGGAGTCGGGGGAGAAATTTTGTGTTATATATGGTAATCTCTCAGGTATCCAAATAAAATCCATAACTTACTACTTGCTTTTGTGAAAAAAAAAAGGAAGGGCGGGTTGTCTAATATCCCTCGTTGATACTTCAAGGGGTTTTACGGAATGAAAGAATAAAAGTGGATTAATGAAAGTTTAATTACTGAATCACTTCCCAACGATATGTTTCGAGTTCGTTTAGATAATGACGATCTGATTCTAGGTTTTGTTTCAGGAAGGACAAGGACACGACGTAGTTTTATATGAATACTGCCGGGTGATAGAGTCAAAATTGAAGTAAGCCGTTATGATTCGACCAGGGGACGCATAATTTATAGACTCCGCAACAAGGAGTAAAATTATTAGGTAGATTTTTCAACATCCCCTTTGTGGGGACACAATTTGAGGTTCAAAAATTCAAGAGACTTATTTTCTTCTAAAGAGTAGATTCGTAATTAAGGCAAGGAAAACAAATTATGAAAATAA